CCCATCAAAGGTAAGTAAATATACCCGAAACATATAAAATGCGGTTAATCCTGCTGTGAAATAAGCTATTACTGCGAAAATTGGTGAATACAACCAACTATCATTAAGAATGTCATCTTTGGACCAAAAACAAGCAAGAGGTGGAATACCACAAAGAGAAAGTGTACCCAATAAAAAAGTAGTTCTTGTAATTGGAACATATCTTGTTAAACCACCCATAAGAACCATATTCTGACTTTTATCTGGTGAATATCCAACAATAGGTTCCATTGAATGAATAATAGATCCGGATCCCAAAAACAATAAAGCTTTTGAATAGGCATGAGTGATCAAATGGAATAAAGCAGCTCGATAAGAACCTATACCTAGAGCTAACATAATATAACCCAATTGAGACATTGTGGAATAGGCTAAGCTTTTTTTAATGTCTCTTTGAGCAAGGGCCAAAGTAGCCCCTAATAATAGTGTTATTACACCTATTAAAGAAATGAAATTCATTATATAAGGTATGACTATGAAAAGAGGAAGAAGCCGAGCTACAAGAAAAATTCCTGCTGCTACCATAGTAGCAGCGTGTATAAGAGCCGAAATAGGAGTGGGTCCTTCCATAGCATCAGGTAACCATACGTGAAGGGGGAATTGTGCGGATTTAGCAACTGCACCGACGAATAATAAAGAAGCACACAAGGTAGCAAATAAAGAATTGACCCCATTATTTTGGATTAAGTTATTAGTTATTTCGAGCAAATACCGAAATTCTAAACTACCTGTTATCCAATAAAAACCTAAGATTCCTAACAATAAACCAAAATCCCCTACACGATTAGTTACAAAAGCTTTTTGACAAGCACTTGCTGCAATTGGTCGTGTGAACCAAAACCCTATTAATAAATAAGAACACATTCCCACAAGTTCCCAAAAAATATAAATTTGTATCAAATTTGAACTAGTAACTAATCCCAGCATAGAAGTATTAAAAAAACTCATATAAGCAAAAAATCTCAAATATCCTTGATCGTGATACATATACTTGTCACTATAAATAAGAACCATGATTCCAACAGTAGTAATTAGTATTGACATAATAGAAGTAAGTGGATCGATCAAGTATCCAAACTCTAAGGAAAAATCATTATTGATGGTCCAAGACCATAGATATTGATAGATAAAACTTCCATTTATTTGTTGAATAGACAGATTGGCTGAAAACACCATAGCTATACTTAAGAGTAAAACACTAGGAAAAGCCCACATGCGACGAATATTTTTTGTTGCTGTCGGAATAAGTAGAAGTCCAAATCCTATTGACATAGTAACTGGAAGTGGAAGAAAAGGTATTATCCACGCATATTGATATGTATGTTCCATAAGAAAAGAAACTCTTTTTTCTTATAATTACAAATTGTTCTCGATTCACCAATTCTTATCTTTTTTATCCTTTTAGAAAGGAACAATAATAAAAGAAAAAAAAAAGATATGAAAAAAAGTCAAATATTGAGATTCTTAATTATTCTGATTTTTTTTTGTGATTAATAAACATATTTATTATACTATAATAGTATAATAAATATATTATATAGTATACTATATATAGTAAGGAAAAAGAGTTAGACCAAAAAAAGAGTACTTTTTTTATTCAAATATGGATCATAGTATCTATATTCGAATTAAAAAAAATACCTAGGTATTCTAGTTCATTTTGGGAAGGGAGTAATTACCTAACTTGTTGTGTAACTGATTGATTGGATTGAAACCCAATAAAAAAAACTTATGTTTATCAGAAATCTTATGATACTCCTTACTTTGAATTATGGACATAGCACTCTGGACTTAATCAATTTTTATTTTCCCTTATTTTCTTCCATTTTTTTTCCCTCATGTCATTTATATATGTGATGTGTGATGTGCGCGCATACGTATATGTGATATATATATATCACATATACATGTATATATAAATATATTTGTATTATATATATTTGTATGTTTATTATATATTTATATGTTAAAGTAAAAAAACAATGTATATTAAAAAGAGTATATTAAAAAAATTATCCACATACACGAAATAAGTATAGATAATAACTAAAAAGAACGATCTATTTTGAAGAATACATGTCTTTCACATACAACGATAAAAGGAGGAACCCCCCTTTTTGA